CGCGCAGGAAGCTTGAAGACAACCAAGATCAAAATTGATATCTTCTATCAACAGAATCATTCCTTCTTCTTTGGTGGGTCCCACCTTCTTTTTGGTGGGTCCCACCTTCTTTTTGGTGGGTCCCACCTTCATAGTGACATCGTGACAATAGTATTGTAATCAAATAGGATTAGATCCTAGATAAAAGAAATAGAAATAGGATGCAATTTGGTTTTTACTTGTCTTCGTCCAAATGATGTGCTCCTTAGATTCGATGTGGCACAAAAGGTCTCTTCTGAAACAGAACGAGATCTATCTAGGTTCTCGATTTACCGGGTTATTTATTCGATTTGCATTTGATTTGTTCCGTTTTCGGTTTCGAATTGACCAGAAAATAAATTCTTTTTTTTCGATATTGGGTTGTTGGTTCCATTTTTGGGGGGGTTGATGTGGTCGTGTAATCCAATCTCTTTATTCTTTGATTGCGCTCGTATCTACACGCCCGAATACCTTATTCGGGTTGCTAACTCAACGGTAGAGTACTCGGCTTTTAAGTGCGCCTAGAATTTTTTACACATTTGGATGAAGCAACGGATTCATACATACCATTGGTAGAGTTTGTAAGACCACGACTGATCCTGAAAGGGGGTGAGTGGAAAAAGCAGCATGTCGTATAAATCTAAAACTAAAACTCTGAGATTATTTGATCCTTAATGGATTGGTACAAAATACAATTTTTGTATGATTCTTGTAGCGTGACAACCGAAATTCACGGTTGGGTCGATTGAATAAATGGATAGAGCCCTCTGGTTCCAATTATAGGGAAGCAAAAAGTAACGAGCTTCTGTTCTGAATTCGAATTATTACCCGATCTAATTAGATGTTAAAAATAGATTAGTGCCTGGTGCGGGAAAAGGTTTTCCAATAAGTGGATTACCTATTGTTTTTTATGAATCCTAACTATTTCTCCATTAGAATTAGATTCTGTATGGAGTGGAGACTCATGTGTATCAGAAACGGTCTATTGATAAATAGAAATTTTTCCAAAGTCAAAAGAGCGATCGAGTTGCAACAATAAAGGATTTCGAACCATTTAGGTATTCTATAACGAACCTAAACCACTTGGATGGAAAAAGAGAGGATCCATTGATTAGCTTATCTGTTGTTACCGAGGTATTTTTTTCTATTTTCTTACTATATACCCTGTTTTGACTGTATCGTACTATGTATCATTTGCTAACTCAATAAACCTTTTGCCTTTATTTCAAAGCGAATTTCGAATGGAGGAATTACAAGGATATTTAGAAATGGATAGATTGCAGCAACAAGACTTCCTCTATCCACTTCTTTTTCAGGAGTCTCTTTATGCACTTGCTCATGATCATGGTTTAAAAGGATCCAATCCTTACGAACCCGTGGAAAATTTAGGTTATGACAATAAATCTAGTTCACTGCTTGTTAAACGGTTAATTACTCGAATGTATCACCCGAAGTGGGTGATTATTTCGGCTAATGCTTTTAATAAAAATAAAATTTATTATCAAATGGTATCCGCCGGATTTTCAGTCATTTTGGAAATGAAATTCTCATTGAGATTCGTGTCTTCTCAAGAAGGGAAAAATATACACAAATATCAGAAGTTACGATCAATTCATTCAACATTTTCCTTTTTAGAGGATAAATTCTCCCATTTAAATAATGTGTCAGATATATTACTACCCTACCCCATTCATCTGGAAATCTTGGTTCAAAATCTCCGCTCTTGGATACAAGATGCCCCCTCTTTACATTTATTCCGACTCTTTCTCTACGAGTCTCGTAATTGGGCTAGTCTGATTTCTCAAAAAAAGAAATCCAACTCTTTTTTTTCAAAAGAGAATCAAAGATTCTTCTTGTTCCTATATAATTTTCATGTATATGAATGGGAATCCCTATTCATGTTTCTTCGTAAACAATCTTTGTATTTACGATCAACATCTTTTAGAAACCTTCTTGAGCGAACATATTTCTATGGAAAAATGGAAGGAAAAATAGAACATCCTCTAGGAATGTTTCCTAAGGATTTCCAGAATATCCTATGGTTGTTCAAGGATCCTTTCATGCATTATGTTAGATATCAAGGAAAAGCCCTTCTGGCTTCAAGGGGAAGTTTTCTTCTGATGAATAAATGGAAATATTACATTGTCATTTTATGGCAATGTAATTTTTCCTTGTGGTCTCAAGCAGATCGAATGCATCTAAACCAATTTTCCAATCATTCCTTTGAGTTTCTGAGTTATCTTTCAAGTGTACGGCGAAATCCTTCCGTGGTAAGGACTCAAATGCTAGAAAATGCATTTCTAATGGAGATTCCTAGGAAGAAGTTTGAAACCCTAGTCCCAATTATTCCAATGATTGGATCATTGGCTAAAGCGAAATTTTGTACCGTTTTGGGGCATCCCATTAGTAAGCCGATTCGGGCCGAGTTATCAGATTCTGATATTCTCAATCGATTTGGTCGGATATGCAGAACTCTTTCTCA